GTTGAAGTAAATACAAATGGTATGAGTCGAGATTTCCTGCGAATCGATTTAGTGAAATCCCATATTTCGTATAGCAGAAAAAGGAAAGATCCGTCAGGTTCAGGATTGATCTTTGATAAGAGGCCAGACCACACCAGTATCAATCCATTTTATTCTATTTCTTCCAAGGCAGGGATTCAACAATCACTTAGCCAAAATCAAGTAACTATTCGTACGTTGTTGAAGAGGAATAAGGAATGCCAATCTTTTATAATTTTGTCATCATCTAATTGTTTTCAAATGGGTCCATTCAACGATGTAAAATATTACAATGATGTAATAAAAAAAGAATCAATGAAAAGAGATAGTCTAATTCCAATTAGGAATTCCTTGGGACCTTTAGGATTAGGAAGAACCCCTCAAATTGCGCATTTTTATTCATTTTACCATTTAATAACTTATAATCAGATCTCGGTAACTAAATATTTACAACTTGACAATTTCAAACAGACTTTTCAAGTGCTTAAATATTATTTAATGGATGAAAATGGTAGGGTTTCTATTTATAATAATCCCGATCCGCGCGGTAACATCGTTTTGAATCCATTCAATTTGAATTGGAATTTTCTCCATCATAATTATTGTGAAGAAGCGTCTAGAATAATTAGCCTTGGGCAGTTTATTTGTGAAAATTTATGTATAGCCAAAAACGGACCGCACTTAAAATCGGGTCAAGTTCTAATTGTTCAAATTGACTCTGTAGTAATAAGATCAGCTAAAGCTTATTTGGCCACTCCGGGAGCAACCGTTCATGGCCATTATGGAGAAATCCTTTACGAAGGAGATACATTAGTTACATTTATATATGAAAAATCGAGATCTAGGGATATAACGCAAGGTCTTCCAAAAGTGGAACAAGTGTTAGAAGTGCGTTCGATTGATTCAATATCGATGAACCTAGAAAAGAGAATTGAGGGTTGGAACAAGAGTATAACAAAAATTATTGGAATTCCTTGGAGATTCTTGATTGGTGCTGAGCTAACTATAGTGCAAGGGCGTATCTCTTTGGTTAATAAGATCCAAAAAGTTTATAGATCTCAGGGGGTGCAGATTCATAATCGACATATAGAAATTATTGTGCGTCAAATAACATCAAAAGTGTTGGTTTCAGAAGAGGGAATGTCTAATGTTTTTTCACCCGGAGAACTGATTGAATTGTTGCGGGCGGAACGAACAGGGCGCGCTTTGGAAGAAGCGATCTGTTACCGAGCTATCTTATTGGGAATAACGAAAGCATCTCTAAATACTCAAAGTTTTATATCCGAAGCAAGTTTTCAAGAAACTGCTCGAGTTTTAGCAAAAGCCGCTCTCCGGGGTCGTATCGATTGGTTGAAAGGTCTGAAAGAGAACGTTGTTCTAGGGGGGATGATACCCGTTGGTACGGGATTCAACGGATTAGTGCAACGTTCAAGGCAACATACCAACATTCCTTTGGAAACCAAAAACAATAAACTATTCGAGGCAGAAATGCGAGATATTTTGTTCCACCACAGAGAATTATTTGATTTTTTCATTTCAAGGAATTTACACGATACACTGAGACAATCATTTCGAGGGTTGAATGATTCCTAAGAGCGGATTCACCCCCTTTCTTTTTAGCTATTTGTATTTGCGGTCATTTTTTTTTTATTTTTATTTGGTATATAGTAATAAAGATAATAAAATAACAAATAGAATAGAAAGAAATTAATATTAATGGTTTGAATCGTGTATCAATGGCCAATATCCGTTAGAGGTAGAAACGAAGGTTCCATCGGAACAATTATTTATTTCTATTTCAGGGCACCTCGTCTCTCTTTTTTTTAATAAAAAGAAAGGAGGTGTGGATAAATAAATGACAAGAAGATATTGGAACATCCATTTGGAAGAAATGATGGAAGCAGGAGTTCATTTTGGTCATGGTACTAGTAAATGGAATCCTAGAATGGAACCTTATATCTCTTCAAAGCGTAAGGGTATTCATATTATAAATCTTATTAGAACTGCCCGTTTTTTATCAGAAGCTTGTGATTTAGTTTTTGATACAGCAAGTAGGGGAAAGCAATTCTTAATTGTTGGTACCAAAAATAAAGCAGCCGATTCAGTAGCACGGGCTGCAATAAGGGCCCGTTGTCATTATGTTAATAAAAAATGGCTAGGCGGTATGTTAACGAATTGGTATACTACGGAAACGATACTTCATAAGTTCAGGGACTTGAGAACGGAACAAAAGATGGGGAGACTCAATCGTCTTCCGAAAAGAGATTCAGCTATGTTGAAGAGACAATTATCTCACTTGCAAACATATCTGGGCGGGATCAAATATATGACTGGATTACCCGATATTGTAATAATCGTTGATCAGCAAGAAGAATATATGGCTCTTCGAGAATGTATGATTTTGGGAATTCCAACGATTTGTTTAATCGATACAAATTGTGACCCAGATCTCGCTGATATTTCGATCCCAGCAAATGATGACGCGATAGCTTCAATCCGATTAATTCTTAACAAATTAGTATTTGCAATTTGTGAGGGTCGTTCTAGTTATATACGAAATCCTTGATTCATATTAATAATGAATAATAAAATAAAAAAAATTCTTTTGGGAACTCCATAGATTTATGAAATCGGTTATGATTCCTAAAAGAGATACAAGTAACTAGGGATATTATGTAATTAATTGGTATACAAATATATATAAGTCAACTAGGCAAGTCGAAAAAAAGAGAAGGTTGAATCAAAATAATTCTTTTTAAAGTTCTATTTTTTTTTCAGAGGGCAATATGAAATTATGTTATATCAACACACTAAAAGGCTTATACGATATATCCGGTGTGGAAGTCGGCCAACATTTCTATTGGAAAATAGGAGGTTTTCAAGTCCATGCCCAAGTAATTATTACTTCTTGGGTTGTAATTGCTATCTTATTAGGTTCAGCCATTATAGCTGTTCGTAATCCACAAACCATTCCTACTGACAGTCAGAATTTCTTCGAATATGTTCTTGAATTCATTCGAGATGTGAGCAAAACTCAGATTGGCGAAGAATACGGTCCATGGGTTCCCTTTATTGGAACTTTGTTTCTATTTATTTTTGTTTCGAATTGGTCGGGTGCTCTTTTACCTTGGAAAATCATACAGTTACCTCATGGGGAATTAGCCGCGCCTACAAATGATATAAATACTACTGTTGCTTTAGCTTTACTCACGTCAGTAGCATATTTCTATGCGGGTCTTAGTAAAAAAGGATTAGGTTATTTTGGTAAATACATTCAACCAACTCCAATCCTTTTACCCATTAATATTTTAGAAGATTTCACAAAACCCCTATCACTTAGTTTTCGACTTTTCGGAAATATATTAGCTGATGAATTAGTAGTTCTTGTTCTTGTTTCTTTAGTACCTTCAGTGGTTCCTATACCCGTCATGTTACTTGGATTATTTACAAGCGGTATTCAAGCTCTTATTTTTGCAACTTTAGCTGCGGCTTATATAGGCGAATCCATGGAGGGTCATCATTGACTAGTTTTCGAAATAGTCTTTTTTTAGTTTAAGCCTTACGCAATATATGTGCGTATCAAGATAATCTGCTTAAGGAGCATAATATATAAAAATAAATAGATAAATTATATAAATATAAACTATATAAAGTATAGAAGTAATAGTCAAAAATAAGATATTAGCGATATTGGGGAATTGCAACAAACAAAAGGGGAAGTAAAAAAAAGGAAAGAGATCGAAAAGATCTTTTTCCTAAAATTCCAGTTCGGTCTATTTATCCCCCCCCCAATGAATACTATCTTTATATTGTTTTGTTCATTTAATTCCAATATTCAATATTATTAGATATTAGTAATCATAATCTGAATAATAATTAGGATTGTAAAACTTATAGTATTATAGTGTGCTATTTTAAAAAAGATGCTATTGTTATATAGAAAAATTCCCATTCAAGTTGATTTCATCCAATTAAACGGTTGACCAAAAGAGAATTTTAATAAATAATAAATTACCTGAACTTAGATCAATCAAATACTTCTATTTCGATGCAACGATTCGATCTAACGAATTTGTCCATGTAGATTGATTGTACCTGCGTCGGCGAGTAAAAAAAGAAAAAATAAAGATTTACAAAAAACTAAATTAAAATTTATAAAAAAAAAATGGATTGGTTAGGGGGGGCTGAACTAGATGTATGTACTCTAATTAGTATAAGACAACTCTTGTGAATGTTTCGAAGAATGATTCTATAATCCGATTGAATGTAAGATATGAATGGTTGATTTACGTTATCCAAGAAACACATGTATATGTAATATTAGATATTAATTAGTTATATATGTAATATCTAAGCGGCTCTATTACTGTGAATTTAGATAGGAATTCCAATGGAATCCCCTCCATTTCCTTTGTAGTTGTGAATTGAATATTAAATGAATAAAATAAAGTGACTATTGAATCTCTTTATTCAATCAAGAAAATAAGAAAAAACGAAAAATTCAAAAAGAATGGTATGGATTCAAAAAAATTCTGTGAATAAAAACTAAAAAAGAAATATCGAAGCCGTTCTGATGATTCAATAATAATATTATTACTTCAATTCCGAGTTCTTATTTCCTTCGACTGTATAGATCTTAGCGATGGAATAATTAAGTCATAATTTATTGGTTGATTGTATCATTAACTATTTACTTATTTTGGTGTGAGGAACTTATCATGAATCCACTGATTTCTGCCGCTTCCGTTATTGCTGCTGGGTTGGCCGTCGGGCTTGCTTCTATTGGACCTGGGGTTGGTCAAGGTACTGCTGCGGGCCAAGCTGTAGAAGGGATCGCGAGACAGCCCGAGGCGGAGGGAAAAATACGAGGTACTTTATTGCTTAGTCTGGCTTTTATGGAAGCTTTAACAATTTATGGACTGGTTGTAGCGTTAGCACTTTTATTTGCGAATCCCTTTGTTTAATCCGAAAAAAAAAAAATA